ACTGATTCCTTGGTTCGGACCGAAGAAGCAATGTCACTCGATCATTATCAAACTGACTGCAATCTTTTTCTGTCCGTGAGGATCCCAACAGAGCGCCTTCGACTTCTAATAGGCCATGAACTAGATCAGAATCATTCTCAACGAATCCATAAGAAGTGATCCCATTTTTTTCATCGGGTCCGGGTGGAGACCAAAGATCTTGAGCGACCGATCCGGCAGAACAACTCAAAAGATAAAGAAGTATCGTGAATTTCTTCATGCTCGTTCCAAGTTCGAAGTACCATTTGTACAAATAAGAATCCCCTTCCTTACATGATTTCTTCTTCATATAGATAGATATAGGATCTATGGGGCAATTACTTAGAAGTACATTTTGTGCAACAGCCCTTCCTATCTGATAGAAAAGGATCCCATGATCCTGAACCGATCTTACCTGGGATCGCAAATCCCAAGTTTGTCTATGAAGAGCTGATCTAATTGTATTAGTGTCTATAATTGATTTCTTCTGTGTAATACTAATTGATAGGGCCTCATTGGTAAGTGCTACAAGATCTCGTGCATTGGAACCCATGGTTATGGACCCGAATCTGTTAGTATGGAACATTTTCTTTTCCAAGTGAAATCCCCTAGTATATGAAAGAATGAAAAAGTGCTTTCGTTGTTGTGGAATAAGAAGCCTTCGTATCTTAATGCATGTATTTAATTTATTCGGAGCTATTAGAGTGGGATCCACTTTTTGGGGAATATGAGTCGAAGCAATAACAAGAATATTTCTAGTGGAACATCTTTCACTATCTCTGGAGAGATAGTTCACTAATAGACCGAGGGATAAGTAATTCGACTCATTCACATACAGATCATGAATGTTTGGAATCCATATTATGCAAGGGGACATTGCTTTTGCTAATTCTAATTGAAGGGTGGTATCAAATCGGTCTATTTTCGGCGTCATATACATAGTTAGCACATTCGTCATAGTTAGCAGCTCCGTATCAAGGTCATCATCAATATCGTCACTATCATCAATATCGATATCGTCACTATCATCAATATCGATATCGTCACTATCATCAATATCGATATCGTCAATAAGATAACCTTTAGGCTTGTCATCCAGGAACTTGTTCGGAAATACCGTAATGAAAGGAACATAGGAGTTTGTCGCTAGGTATTTGACCAAATAGGATCGTCCAGTTCCTATAGAACCTATCACTAAAATACCCCTAGAAGGGGATAGGGCTAAGCGGAGCGAAAAGGGTTTTCCATGAGATGGGAAATGAGAACTATTAGCCCCACACGAGGTTTGTGAATAAGTGATTGTCTGATAATGAGCAAGGAATATCCGTCTTTCTGCTAAACAGGATCTATTGAACTCATAATTCATTAGATACTTTTTATGAATGTCAACTAAGTATCGTAAGTAAATGGATCCCGGTTGTTCAATCATTTGATAACCAGAGTCATTCTTTGATAAACGATCACTATGAGTCAGACTCAATAGAATTTGATCAATCCTTTTTTCCGTCGTTAAGGTGGAGAACTGAACCAAGAATTCTCTTTCTTCATCATCAATCGAATCACTGTTCGCGACCCAGGATTCTATTTTATCATCAATCCAATCACCGTTCACGTTTTTTCTTTTTCTTATCAATGAATAGATCTCTTTACTTGTACGACTTAGATGTCTCGTATTTCTCGAAAAAGTGATTCGATTGATGGGATTTGGTATGATACTGATGAGATCGATGAGATTGATATTCAAATATTTCTTCTTAGAACGTATTGATTTGACCCCATAAGCGGGACCACCACCCAATAGCATGTTGCCGCCAGAAGCAGAATCCCGTATTTCTTCCAGAGAATCTCCTAATTGTTCCAGAGCAACTAGAAAGAGATTCTTTAACCAGAAAGAATTCAGTTCAGATGTAGGATACCTATCCAGAAGTTTTCGCAACTCAATCATGTATGATGGAATCATCAAAGATTTGATCTTTTCTAACTCTGTCTGTAACTCACTAGAGGCTCGGAAAACAAAGAGAAGATGTGTACGAACGAGATATCCAGCAACAAGAAGAAGGAAAAGAATTGAATAGAGGAACTCCCAAGCATTTGGTGATCTCAGATGTGTCCATATCAATGGAATGGGTGACTCATTATTTCGATGAATCATTTCTTCGGACAGAAGAAGATTCTGTAAACACTTACTCGAACTCTCACTTATCAGATTCCGTTGTGGAAGAATCGACCACCACTTTTTCTGAGGAATTGGCCATGATATATCTGATCCATGCATAATATCATGAAAAACGGACACAAAATTTTGACTGCCACTTAGGGAATATTGAAAGGGAATATTCAATATCAAATAAATATTGTTTTTTAAGGTGAAATAAAGATATTTACACCCCGTCCAAGTAAGGAACCATGGCATATAGGTTTGGAACAAATTCCATTTTGAGAGATTTGAAAAAGCACTATCTCGTTGAAGGGTTCTACCTACTTCCCCCTTCTCAACGTTTTTCTTTAGACAAAGACTCAGTTCTTTCCTCTTTCCGGACGGCACATATTTCTCAAAACATGGAGTGTGAATCAAACCCATGTTTGAATTGAAACGGAGATAGTGATGCAAGTTTTTCCCTTCTGAATCAGATAGATTCATATCTGAAAGAAGCTGACAATAAGTTCTTTCAAAATTGACTATTTGTTCCTCTATTACAGGTGTTCCAGAAATGTCTGCAATCGAGTAAATAGGAACGGATGGATCGGATCGAATTGAAAAATGGAAAGATTTGTACAAGTTATACGTTTCGTTACCACTTTGTAGAACATTGTTAGGTATGAATATGCCAGATACCTGTGACTCAATTGGTGAAATAGTCTCTCTCTCTCCCAAAACATGTTTTTTTTTACCGAAACACAAAGAAACTATTTTGTTGCGAATGCACAAGATATTGGGGAATTGTGCATATGTAAAATCATAATTATGGATACGGGTCTTTTCCCCATAAAAATGGAATCCTTTGTTACAATAGAACCAGAAGCGATGGGGATGATTCAAGAATTGAAGTCTATTTGCTCTATAAAAAGAAGATATCAATGAACTTTTCTGAGGATTCAACCAATTGTTTCGATCGTGGGATATCATTGATAAATAGGAATCCGTGTTCTTAAAGGATTTCCTGCGATTTTTTCTAGTACGGAATGAATCAATCATGCACTTTTGTATCTTGTTGAACAAAAAAGGTAATATTGTTCCTGTATTGATTAAAAATTTCGATCTTTGGGAAGTATCATGATCATACAATAAGAAGGGTTTCAATTTATTCAAATAAACGATTTGAACACCTATTGATTCTAACAACAGATTGCCGGGTTGATCATTCAGACCTTTCAATTCATAGATGCGGATTTCGGCCCTATGAATGGAGATATTCCCGAGACTCACAACGAAAAAAGGAAGTGACTTAGATAAAAAGAGAAGCGACTTGGACAAAAGGAGAAGTGACTTGGACAAAAAGAAACGAAGTGACTTGGACAAATCTTGTTTGTCGATAACCTCGGACCAATCAATCGAATATTGATTAATACGTAATCGATCGAACATTACTTGAAAACTGTGTTTCTGCTCAGAAACGAAATGCTCCAAATGTTCCTGGAAATTCTTGCTTCCATTGGAGCATTTGTATCTATATACATTAGGATCCAGATTCGTGGGTCTCTCGGTTCGAGAAATAAGAGGATCGAACCACTTCTTCTTAATCTTTTTCAAATTGGATAAATGTTGGTTGATCTTATCTATTATTATAGTTAGATGATTCAGAATATCATTTCCTATTGGGTGCTTTTGAATTCCATATGCGAAGTTGCAATCGGGTCGATTCATTAAAAAGAATCGATTCAATACATTTCTTATGTACCCATAGGTACTATATTGGATTTGAATCTGATTTCGGATCAATCTATATTGATGGATCGCCTCCATTATGTTGTTATGAGCAAATACCGCTATTTTTTGTTTTGGATCTTCCAAATCATTCCCGCAGGAGATCCGGACCGATTTTTTTTTTATCTTTCGATAAAAAGATTCATTCTCTTCATAAAAAATAGAAGATAGAACCAATAAAGATTTCTTTTTCGATTCATCCCCGGAGTTGAACACCTCATTCAATAATTTTCCGTAGGAATCAATAGACAAGCCAAATTCCTTATTAGGATAGCCTAAACCCGGCTCGGTTATTGATAGAGTGAATAGATCTGCCATTTCTTGAAATGTCTCTTCTAATTCAAACTCGTGGTGCAACCTGTATCCCCTTTTGTTCCGATCATGGAATAGATGAAATAAATAAAAAAATGCATTTTCGTTCAAGAATGAAATCTTATTGGAACTGTCCATATCCGGTTCATCCTTCGGAACCATATCCCATCCCGGATCTGCTGCAATCGAATGAACTGAGGAGGTATTTTGTAAATACGTAATTATCTTGAATATATCAACTATTTCTTTATTTTCCGATCGCCTCGAGGGGACAAAAGAAACACCTTGTTGTTTCTTCAACAATTTCTGATCTATAGTCGACCTCTCGGTAGGATTCAAACCCAGATGAAGTTCTGACCATCTATCAGAGAAAAAAGAACGAATTGATCTTGTAGGATTCCCAAGAAATTCTTCTATTTCTTCTGGAAGCAGATGATTATTCATCTGCTTCTCACGTTCCGGGAATAGCCGAGCCATTGAGGAATATCCGGAAAGGTATTTTGAGAATCGATCTGATTTTATCTCTGTTCGTTCCGTTTGAAGAAAGGAAGTATCTAAAAGAATTGATCTTTCTTTTAGTTGCTGAATCTCCGTTTGATTGATCAATGTGTGATATTCCGAACCCTCATTACTAATGGAATTGAAAGGATCTATGGATTGATCAGAAAATCCTTTCGGTTGGCTAGAATCCGTTACTTGAAAGAAAATGGATCTTATGGAATCATATTGAATATTTGACGATACATTCCGTACCTTGCTAAAAACCCGATTCCTGTTTACCAACCACGCATTGTCTAACCAAATCAAATTCTCTCTCGAGACGTTCCTCAAAAAATCCGATTTGTGCCGATTCTTCCCCCCAATAACGAAGAGATCTTGGCGGAATTGCCACATATGAAATTGAGCGCAATTTTGCAAAAAAATACCCCCCTTGTTTCTCGAGAGGAGAAGGGAAACATGTTCAATCTCGTTTGATTGAATAGTCGCCTCAGCTCCTTGTTGTTTGAAGAACCCCCCCTCATCAATTGGTCTTTTTTCACGAAAAGCAGGCATGAGATAACAAATCAAATGTTTCACTAAAATTTCGAATAGCTGTCCCGAATTCAAGTTGATTATGTTTCGCTTCTTACTCGGAGAAAGGCGGTCAAAGAATTTCCAATCATGGTCCTTGCGGATCGGATCATTCGTATAGGATACAAAAAAAAACTCCAGATATTTTATATCTTTCTCTTTGAATGAGATCTCAATTCCAGCCGCAATTTCATTCGATATCTTACAGCTGGAATTCCTCTTTTTTACGATCGCATTCCTCCATCGCCGCGAACCCCAGTTAGATTCAGACATGATACACTTTTTAGTTATTGGAAGAACCCAAGTACTTTCTTTCGGATCCATGAAACAACTCTCATAGATCTTTTTCCCTTTTGGAAGATACAGGAGCGAAACAATCAACCTATTGAGATTGGAAGACCAAAAGGATTCTTTCAATGTATAATTGGGGGGTCCAATGGAACGCAGAGGTTTAGGAAGAAGCCCCATCAAATAGATATTTTTTCTTTCGGCCCTATTTCGATTGTATATAAGGACCGCTACTACAAGTACAAGCAGTACTACACCTTTGATCGTGCAATGTCGACGAATTGAGCCCTGTGAATCACGTGAAATTGGGACACTCAAAGTTCGGGAATCAAAAAGTTTTATAAAGCGCTCTTGGTGGAAAAAAAGGGAAGTGAAAGATTTCACCGAATCGGGTTGGATCCATGAATCCAAGAAATCGTGAGAATTCTTGATTTCTCTCAATTCGAAGATCCAGGATTTGAATTGATGTCCTCTCATTTCATTGATTCCTCCTAAAGAATCCAAAAGAATCTAAGTGAATTGAATTTGGGTCACTTGCGATGTACAATGACCCCAGTGAAGCATCCATGGCTGAATGGTTAAAGCGCCCAACTCATAATTGGCGAATTCGTAGGTTCAATTCCTGCTGGATGCAGGCCAACGGGGACATTCAATAAGGCTAGTTCCACTGGCTCCGTATCAATGGAATCTCATCATCCATACATAACGAATTGGTATGGTATATTCATACCAACCATAACATATGAAGAGTAAGAACTAGAATTCTTATCGATACTGGAACTCGTGGGGAAGAAAGTAGATTTATGGATGGAATCAAATATGTAGTCTTTACAGAAAAAAGTATTCGGTTATTGGGGAACAATCAATATACTTCTAATGTCGAATCAGGATCAACTAGGACAGAAATAAAGCATTGGGTCGAACTCTTCTTTGGCGTCAAAGTAATAGCTATAAATAGTCATCAACTACCCGGGAAAGGGTAGAAGAATGGGACCCATTATGGGACATACAATGCATTACAGACGTATGATCATTACGCTTCAACCGGGTTATTCTATTTTACCTCTTATCTTATAGAGAAGAGAAAAGAATTTAAGTAAAAAAAAAAAAAGAAAAAAAATACTAAATAACACGGCGATACATTTATACAAAACTTCTACCCCGAGCATACGCAAAGGATCCGTAGACAGTCAAGTGAAATCCAATCCGCGAAATAATTTGATCTATGGACAGCATCGCTGTGGTAAAGGTCGTAATTCCAGGGGAATCATTACCGCAGGGCATAGAGGAGGAGGCCATAAACGTCTATACCGTAAAATCGATTTTCGACGGAATGAAAAAGACATATCTGCTAGGATCGTAACCATAGAATATGACCCTAATCGAAATGCATACATTTGTCTCATACACTATGGAGATGGTGAGAAAAGATATATTTTACATCCCAGAGGGGCTATAATTGGAGATACCATTGTTTCCGGTACAGAAGTTCCTATATCAATGGGAAATGCCCTACCTTTGAGTGCGGTTTGAACTATGGATTTACGTAATTGGAAGTAACCAATTAGGTTTACGACGAAACCTAGAAATTGATCACTGATCCAATTTGAGTACCTCTACGGGATAGACCTCAACAGAAAACTGAAGAGTAACGGCAGCAAGTGATTGAGTTCAGTAGTTCCTCATATAAAATTATTGACACTCCAGATATGGTAATATGGAGAAGACAAAATTGTTTGAAGCACGGACAGAAACGGAAGCGACCCTTGTTTCAAAGAGAAGAGGATGGGTTATTCACATTTCATTTGATGGTCAGAGGTGAATTGAAAGCTAAGTGGTGGTAATTCTAAAAATTCCCCCGGGGAAAAATAGAGATGTCTCCTACGTTACCCATAATATGTGGAAGTAGCGACGTAATTTCATAGAGTCATTCGGTCTGAATGCTACATGAAGAACATAAGCCAGATGACGAAACGGAGAGACCTAGGATGTATAAGATCATAACATGAGTGATTTGGCAGATTTGTATTCCTATATATCCACTCATGTGGTACTTCATCACACGATTCATATAAAATCCATCTGTCTAGATATCATCATATAATATATATATATACATCCGGAAAGCCGTATGCTTTGGAAGAAGCTTGTACGGTTTGGGAAGGGGTTTTTATTGATCAAAAAGAAAAATCTACTTCAACCCATATGCCCTTAGGCACGGCCGTACATAACATAGAAATCACACTTGGAAAGGGTGGACAATTAACTAGAGCAGCAGGTGCTGTAGCGAAACTGATTGCAAAAGAGGGTAAATCGGTCACATTAAGATTTCCATCTGGGGAGGTCCGTTTGATATCCAAAAACTGCTCAGCAACAGTCGGACAAGTGGGTAATGTTGGGGCGAACCAGAAAAGTTTGGGTAGAGCCGGATCTAAGTGTTGGCTAGGTAGGCGTCCTGTAGTAAGAGGGGTAGTTATGAACCCTGTAGACCATCCCCATGGGGGTGGTGAAGGGAGGGCCCCGATTGGTAGAAAAAAACCCACAACCCCTTGGGGTTATCCTGCGCTTGGAAGAAGAAGTAGGAAAAGGAATAAATATAGTAATAGTTTTATTATTCGTCGCCGTAAATAGGAATATTCAAAATCAAATAAATATTGTTTTTTACTCGTCTTTTCAAAAAAAAAAAAGGGGGGGGGAATAATAGGCCGTGACACGTTCACTAAAAAAAAATCCTTTTGTAGCTAATCATTTATTGGAAAAAATAAAGAAGCTTAACATGAGAGAGGAAAAAGAGATAATAGTAACTTGGTCCCGGGCATCTACCATTATACCCACAATGATCGGCAATACAATTGCCATTCATAATGGAAAGGCGCATTTACCTATTTATATAACGGATCGTATGGTGGGTCAAAAATTAGGAGAATTTGCACCTACTCTTACTTTCCAGGGACACGCGAGAAACGATACTAGATCTCTCCGTTAATAAAATAAAGTGAAATAGGTGCTCATCGTTCATTGGCGGGAGGCGAACCTTATCTTATGTCAAAGTGGAGAAAGTGGAAGAAGACCTTGAAAAAGCAGAAGATGAAGAGGAGCTCGAGTACACAAGTACAAGCTTTAGCTCAACGTATATGTATGTCTGCTCACAAAGCACGAAGAGTCATTGATCAGATTCGTGGGCATTCCTATGAGAAAACACTTATGTTACTGGAACTCATGCCTTATCGAGCATTTTATCCCATTTTTAAACTGGTTTATTCTGCAGCAGCAAATGCTAGTCACAATAAAAGTTTCAACGAAGCTGATTCAGTCATTAGTAAAGCCGAAGTCAATGGGGGTACTATCGTGAAAAAGTTAAAACCCAGGGCTAGAGGACGTAGTTATCCGATAGAAAGACCCGCCTGTCATATAATTATTGTATTGAAGGATAGCTCTAAAAAGAAAACAGATCAGGATATATTTTTAGAAACAAAAAATGTATGGAGAGATCCTATAATAGAAAGATATATAGAGAAGGAGAGAGAGAGAGAAAAAAAAGATGGGTCAAAAAATAAATCCACTCGGTTTCCGCCTTGGCGAAAACCAAAGTCATCGTTCCCTTTGGTTCGCACAACCAAAAAGTTATTACATAGGTCTCCAGGAAGATGAAAAAATACGGGATTGTATCAAGATATATGTACAAAAAAATATAAGAGTATCTTCAAGTTTCGAAGGAATTGGAATTGCACATATAGAGATTCAAAAAAAAATGGACTTGATCCAGGTCCTAATCTATATTGGATTCCCAAATTTGTTAATAGAAGGCCAAACACGAGGAATCGAAGAATTGCAGATCAATGTACAAAAGGGGCTTCATTCTGTGAATCGGAGACTTAACATTGCTATTACAAGAGTTGCAAAACCTTATGGACAACCTAATATTCTTGCAGAATATATAGCTCTACAATTAAAGAATAGGGTTTCGTTTCGAAAGGCAATGAAAAAAGCTATTGAATTAACTGAACAAGCAGACACAAAAGGAATTCAAGTGGAAATTGCAGGGCGTATCGACGGAAAAGAAATTGCACGTGTCGAATGGATCAGAGAAGGTAGGGTTCCCCTCCAAACCATTCGAGCTAAAATTGATCATTGTTCCTATACAGTTCGAACTGCCTATGGGGCATTGGGCATCAAAATTTGGATATTTGTAGACGAGCAATAATGGACCCTTCCTTTGCTTGCCATTCTATTCAGTGATAGAACAAAAACTACAAACTATTCCTTTTCACTTCAATAAAAAAAAAAAAAAATGAAAAATGAGCAATTCTAATTCTATAAGGTTGAATAAAAATTCGATTGACCTTTTGGTGGAACTGCTATGCTTAGTGTGTGACTCGTTGGTTTTTTATTTAAAGTTGGGATTCAAAAAACAGACCAGCCCCTAACTAATAACTATAAGAACTAGTAACCAACTCATTGCTTTGTATTATCGAGATCCAAGGAAGCAGTCGCCATATGATGTATCGATCATATAGTTGTAGCAACTGAAATCTTTTTTTTTCCATAAAGGAAAAATCCATTTATAGGTTGGAAAGAAAAATAGAGGGATGTGGGTAACTGGAAGGGCGAGAGAAAGAGAGAAGGAGAATCTCCATGATATATGATTCCAATATGTATGGTCTATCAATCACATCATATCATAAAAGGCAGTGTGATAAAGCATCAATACTGATTCGTCCATAATTAGATGAATACGGTTCATAAGAAAAATACAAATAATAAAGAGCCCCGAGTCAATAGAGACTGAGGAGATTGGCTCGGGAACGAATTTAATTAGGAGCTCCATTGCATAGTTCAGGCCTAGCCATTAATGGAAAAGCTATGGGAACGACGAAACCTGTGACTGCGGAAGATTCTATTGAAAACGAATCCTAATGATTCATTGGGTGGGATGGCGGAATCAACCAGGAACCAATTAATTTCTTCTGATAGGTCATGGGTTCACCCTACAAATGAAGCAAATATGGAAAGAGTCAATATTCGCCCGCGAAACCATTATTGGATTGCAGTATTTTGACAGATTCGGTAAAGGTCAAGGATTCATTTTCAAAAGAAAGGCATTATTCCATATAAATAAAATAGAAATATCCGTCTAGCCATATATACTATATACTATAAGGCTTCCCGTGTGACAGATTAAATATCAATAAATTCCATGATTCAGTGTATTATTCATTCAATAAATACATATACGTAATCTTATTGAATCGTTTCATTCGCGAGGAGCTGGATGAGAAGAAACTCTCATGTCCGGTTCTGCAGTAGAGATGGGATTGAGAAACAACCATCAACTATAACCCCAAAAGAACCAGATTCCGTAAACAACATAGAGGAAGAATGAAGGGAATATCTTATCGAGGCAATCATATTTGTTTCGGCAGATACGCTCTTCAGGCACTTGAACCCGCTTGGATCACGTCTAGACAAATAGAAGCAGGACGACGAGCAATGACACGATATGCGCGCCGTGGTGGAAAAATATGGGTACGTATATTTCCCGACAAACCCGTTACAGTAAGACCTACCGAAACACGTATGGGTTCGGGGAAAGGATCTCCCGAATATTGGGTATCTGTCGTTAAACCCGGTCGAATACTTTATGAAATGGGCGGAGTATCAGAAACTGTAGCCAGAGCAGCTATTTCAATAGCTGCGTGCAAAATGCCTATACGAACTCAATTCATTATCGCGTGATAGGTATGTGAAGGGTATTTGTGATGAAAAATACAATCGCAGATTTTTGGATTTCTGGGCAGACAATATTTCTCTCTTTTTCCTTTGCCTTTTGCATTGAAAGAGCAGATTCAAAAAAAAAAAAAAAAAAATGATATGATTCAACCTCAGACCCATTTGAATGTAGCGGACAACAGCGGGGCTCGAGAATTGATGTGTATTCGAATCATAGGAGCTAGTAATCAACGATATGCTCATATTGGTGACGTTATTGTTGCTGTAATCAAAGAAGCAGTGCCCAATATGCCTCTCGAAAGATCAGAAGTGATCAGAGCTGTAATTGTACGTACATGTAAAGAACTCAAACGCGACAACGGTATGATAATACGATATGATGACAATGCAGCAGTTGTCATTGATCAAGAAGGAAATCCAAAAGGAACTCGAGTTTTTGGAGCGATCGCGCGGGAATTGAGACAGTTGAATTTCACTAAAATAGTCTCATTAGCTCCTGAAGTCTTATAAATACTAGTAGATGAGACCGTATAGTCAGGTCTCTGAAATAGATCACGTTAGTAGATTGTGTCTCACGCATATACCTTTAATAATTCATAAATAAATAAGAAAAAATGAAAAAAAAAGGAACATGTTGATTATATCAAAACTGGAAGGCACCCATAATTTTAGTTCGTCATGGGCAGGGACACTATTGCCGATATAATAACTTCTATAAGAAATGCTAACATGGATAAAAAAGGAACGGTTCGAATAGCATCTACTAATATCGCCGAAAACATTGTTAAAATACTTCTACAAGAAGGGTTTATTGAAAACGTTAGGAAACATAGGGAAAACAACAAATATTTCTTGGTTTCAACCCTGCGACATAGAAGGAATAGGAAAGGAACATATAGAAATATTTTAAAGCGTATCAGTCGTCCCGGTCTACGAATCTATTCCAACCATCAACGAATTCCTAGGATTTTAGGTGGAATGGGGGTCGTAATTCTTTCTACTTCTCGAGGTATAATGACAGATCGAGAAGCTCGACTAGAAAGAATTGGGGGAGAAATTTTGTATTATATCTGGTGATCCTTCTGGTATCCGAATTTGATCCGTAACTTGCTATTTGGGAAAAAGAGAGGAAAGACGAATTGTCTACTATTACTCCTCCTCCATTAGTTGATACTTCAAGGGGGTTACCTGGAATGAAAGAACAAAAATGGATTCACGAAGGTTTAATTACTGAATCACTTCCCAACGGTATGTTCCGAGTTCGTTTAGACAATGAAGATCTGATTCTAGGTTATGTTTCGGGGAGGATCCGACGGAGTTTTATCCGGATACTACCAGGAGATAGAGTCAAAATCGAAGTAAGTCGTTATGATTCAACTAGGGGACGTATAATTTATAGACTTCGCAACAAAGAGTCGAATGATTAGGTGGCTTTTTATTTGAATTTAAACATTCATTCCTTTCATGGGAATACAATTCGAGGTTCAAAATTTCAAGAGACTTATTTTCTTCCAAGGAGTATATTTGGAATTAAGGAATAACAAATATGAAAATAAGGGCTTCCATTCGTAAAATTTGTGAAAAATGTCGACTGATCCGTAGGCGGGGACGAATTATAGTAATTTGTTCCAATCCGAAACATAAACAGAGACAGGGGTAATCTTTCTACCAAGGGACTTTCTAAACGGTCCGATGTACAAATAAAGGATCTCTTTTGACATGAAATGGATATATCCGTATATCTCTGACTCATATTTATGAGATGATAAAATATGACAAAAGCTATACCAAGAATTGGTTCACGTAAGAATGGACGTAGAATACAAAAAGGAGTTATTCATGTTCAAGCGAGTTTCAACAATACCATTGTGACTGTTACAGATGTAATAGGTCGGGTGGTTTCTTGGTCCTCCGCTGGTACTTGTGGATTCAGAGGCACAAGAAGAGGGACACCATTTGCTGCTCAAACCGCAGCAGGAAATGCTATTCGTACGGCAGTGGATCAGGGTCTGCAACGAGCAGAAGTCATGATAAAAGGCCCTGGTCTCGGAAGAGATGCAGCATTACGAGCCATTCGTAGAAGTGGTATACTATTAAGTTTCGTACGTGACGTAACCCCTATGCCACATAATGGATGTAGGCCTCCTAAAAAAAGACGTGTGTAGAAATCAAAATTGAATGGATTGCAATAGAAATAAATGATTCAATGATCTGATCAAACAATAATATTAGTATGGTTCGAGAAGAAGTAGCAGTATCCACTCGAACACTACAGTGGAAGTGTGTTGAATCAAGAACAGACAGTAAGCGTCTTTATTATGGCCGTTTCGTTCTGTCCCCGCTTATGAAAGGTCAAGCAGATACGATAGGTATCGCGATGCGAAAGGCTTTACTCGGAGAAATAGAGGGAACATGTATCACACGTGCAAAATCTGAGAAGGTATCACATGAATATTCTACGATAGTTGGTATTGAAGAATCAGTACATGAAATTTTAATGAATTTGAAAGAAATTGTATTGAGAAGTAATCTGTATGGAACTCGTGACGCATCCATTTGCGTCAGGGGTCCTAAATACGTAACTGCTCAAGATATCATCTCACCGCCTTCTGTGGAACTAGTCGATACTACACAGCATATAGCTAATCTGACGGAGCCAATTCATTTGTGTATTGAATTAAAAATCGAGAGGGATCGCGGATATCGTATGAAATCCCCCAATAACTATCAAGATGGAAGTTATCCTATCGATGCTGTATCCATGCCTGTTCGAAATGCGAATCATAGTATTCATTCTTATGGGAGTGAGAATGAGAAACAAGAGATACTTTTTCTTGAAATATGGACGAATGGAAGTTTAACTCCTAAAGAAGCACTTCGCGAAGCTTCCCGTACTTTGATTGACTTATTTATTCCTTTTCTACATGCGGAGGAAGAGGACATTCATTTTGATTTAGAAGACAATCAAAACAGGTTTACTGTATCGTTTTTTACTTTTCATGATAGATTGGCTAATATAAGGAAAAACAAAAAAGGAATTGCACTGAAATGTATTTTTATTGACCAATCAGAATTGCCCTCCAGGACCTATAATTGTCTCAAAAGGTCCAATATACATACATTATTGGACCTTTTGAATAACAGTCAAGAAGATCTTATGAGAATTGAACATCTTCGCATAGAAGATGTAAAACAGATATTGGACATTCTACAGAAGCATTTTGCAATTTATTTACCTAAGAATAAGTTTTAAATCCATTGGTATTATTTCATCTTTTTTGAAAGAAAGAAAAGAAGAAAATAGCTTTTGAATCCTTAGTATCATCTCTATATCCAGAATGGATTGATAATGAAATTTAAGAGATGTATCTAGGGAGAATTCACTTTAGAAGTGACTATTCCCTAGATACATACGCGTAGTATTTCACGGTTAAATCAACTTAAAAAAGGCCTAAAGTTAGAGATTTATCAATAGGTAATGTTGCCCCAATACCTAACCAAAGGGCTGCCGCGGTACCGATCAAAAAAACTGTTGTAGCTACTGGACGACGAAATGGATTTTGGAATTTATTAACATTCTCCAAAAACGGTACTGTCAATAATCCCGTTGGTACTAAAACCATTAAGAGAACACCCAATAACTTATTGGGTACTGT